TTCGTTTTTCTTTTGGAAACAAAAAAATAATACCTACATACAATTAACTAGAAGGACTAATCAGTTATTTCGTTCATCGCACCAAACATGCCAATATTAGCATTGATGGTCCGTAAATGTAACTCATTGTTCAAAGAACTATTCAGAGTCCCTAGAGCTCCTTGTAAGGCTTGTTGAAAAACCCGTTGTCGGACTTGATTAATCGCTTTTTGTTGTTCAAACTGAATGGTTTCGTTTTTATAATTTTCGAATTGTTCTAAAGTTTTATAAGTTGAATTAATCAAATTCATTTTTTCTCGTTCTATTTCAGAATATCCATTCACTCGAAACTGATCCGCGTCTATTTGGACTTTCTTTAAGCGAGCCCTGGCTTTTTCCAACTGTTCAATGGCCTTTCCGCGTAGTTCGTCTGAATTTCGAATAGTATTCAAAATCCTCTGTTTTCGATTATCTAATAAATCACTTAATGAAAGTGGATTATCTTTCCATTCATTTCAAAACATTCATGACCCCTTCCCGAACCAAACTTGAATCTTTCAATTCATTTGGCTCTCACGCTCAATTACTTCAATTATTTATGGCAAATTTCCATATCTTTTTTGACTGTAATGAACCTATCCTCCCTTCTCTGTTCATATGCGAAAAAAAGAAACCGATCATTAATCAAGACTAGAAAATTCGGAGGACTCTTCTGACCCAAACAAAAATAGATAAGTCAGCAAAGTTGTTTTTTTTATTCAAATCCAAAAATTTGTGTTACTTTATATGTAGGTCATCGACTTGGCCTTTGGCATTTATTTCCTTAATAGTAATAAAAAAAGCATAAACGTTTTTTCAATAACAAGAAATTAAGGGATTCAAATCATTTTATCGACATGAGTGTTCTATATCGAAAGATTTCTAACTATTTTTCTTTATTTAATTGAAAAAATGTCTCGGTATTCGGTATATTAAGTATTAACAGAGTGGTAGAAAGAATACCCTGCTGTATTTGGACTTCAAACAATTTAAGTTTTAACCATGTTATGGTAATGATCCCACATTATTATTATTGGTTGATAGAGAATCAAAGTATAGTTACCAACAAATCCCGAAATGCTATAGTTCTTACATATGATTTCTTTATTTATTATTGATTTCAGAAGTCATTCGTGAAATCATGCAACTTTCGCCCTAATTATAAAGAAAAAGCGGTAGAGTTACAGTTGGTTGAATCCAACCTATTCTTGAAATAAACAACCCGCACACACTCCCTTTCCAAAAAAGATCAATACACCAAGCACTACACTGAGATTTATTAGATTTGTTGCTAAAATATCGGTATTAAACCCGAAACTCCCGGCGGATGGCCAGTGACCCAAGAAAACGAAAGAATCGGTTACATTTTTCATATGATCTCCTCTTATAGATAAACTAAAAAATCGTTGTATTTTTTAACTTCTTTACTACTTCTAAATTCGAAATGAATTTTTTTTGAATTGAGATTCCCAACAAAAAGAATACTTAACTTATTGGAATAGAATTCCTAATTCCTAATTAGGTACTCGGTTTCATGTGAATTGGGAAATACTCCTTTTGTTGCAACACTTCTCCCTCGAACTAAGAAGGGGAAGGAAGGAAGAAAGCGAGTGGGTAACACGAATTCTTCATCCTCAAATGAAGTCCTTCCCGCGTATTATTTTCTCAACGAATAAGTAATTCTGTAGGAGCAATCTTTCACTATTTTTCACTATAAATGTGAAAAAGCAACCTCCAAGTTCAAGACTAGAAAAGAAATACGTATTTCTTATATTTCTTTTTCTTTTCTCGAATTAAACAAAAGGATTCGCAAATAAAAGTGCTAATGCTACAACCAATCCATAAATTGTTAAAGCTTCCATAAAAGCTAAACTAAGTAATAAAGTACCTCGTATTTTTCCTTCTGCTTCGGGCTGTCTGGCAATACCTTCTACAGCTTGTCCCGCGGCAGTACCTTGACCAACTCCAGGTCCAATAGAAGCAAGCCCTACAGCCAATCCAGCAGCAATAACGGAAGCGGCAGAAATCAGTGGATTCATGATAAATTCCTCACACACAAAAAAAATAAATGGTTAATGATACAATCAACCAATGCATTATGACTTAATTATTCCATTGCTAATATTAATCCAGTCGAAATAACTAACAATGCCGAATTGAAAATGGAAATAAGAATATTATTAAACCATTAGATCATTAGAAAGACTTCATCTTTTTTAGTTCCTACTTGTTGAGTCTTTCTGAATCAAAAGAACTTGCGTTTTTCCATTCCCTTTTTCTAATCATTAATCGTTTTTCAATCTTTTTCTTTATTTTGTCTGTTTATTCATTCAATTCGCAGTCATAAACGAACCTGAAAGACTTCGTCGGTTGGTATCGCTATCGAAATTCAAGTAGGACAAATTAACTATCAGTTCATATATAACTTGGCAATATCTAATATAAAATATACATGGATTTCTTACATAACGTAAACCGTTCTATTTTTGAGTCAATCGGATACCGCTAGACTGTATGTATTTGTATATTTCTATGCTCGAAATAAAATAGATTATCTTGATAGAACCTCTTAATCGAATATCTCGATAGAGTATCTTGAGCCACACATATATACTTGGATTTAAACTAAGATAGACTCTTCCTAAGACGAATCAATGATGACCTTCCAGGGATTCGCCTATATAAGCTGCGGCTAAAGTTGCAAAAATAAGAGCCTGAATACCACTTGTAAATAATCCAAGAAACATGACAGGTATAGGAACCACTAAAGGTACTAAAGAAACAAGAACAACAACTACTAATTCATCGGCTAATATATTTCCGAAAAGTCGAAAACTAAGTGATAGAGGTTTTGTGAAATCTTCTAAGATGTTAATGGGCAAAAGAATTGGAGTTGGTTGAATGTATTTACCAAAATAACCTAATCCTTTTTTTGTAAGACCCGCATAGAAATAGGCGACTGACGTGAGTAAAGCTAAAGCAACAGTAGTATTTATATCATTCGTGGGTGCGGCTAACTCCCCGTGAGGTAACTGTATGATTTTCCAAGGTAAAAGAGCCCCTGACCAATTAGAAACAAAAATAAATAGAAACATAGTCCCAATAAAGGGAACCCAAGGGCGATATTCTTCTCCAATTTGAGTTTTGCTCACGTCTCGGATGAATTCAAGGACATATTCAAAAAAATTTTGACCGCCAGTCGGAATCGTTTGTGGACTCCGAACAGCTATTGCAGCTGAACCTAATAAGATAGCAATTACAACCCAAGAAGTTATAAGTACCTGGCCGTGGATTTGGAAACTTCCTATTTGCCAATAGAAATGTTGACCCACTTCCACACCAGATATATCATATAACCCCTTTAGCTGGTTGATTGAATATGATAGAATATTCATATTGTCCTCTGACAGAAATATAACTTAAAAAAATTATTTTGATTCAACGAACTCTTTCTCGACTTGGCTACTTTAATTTTAATTTTCTATTTTGGATACTGATTAATTCCATAATATATCCTGCTATTTTTAACAAGTTTTTGAGATTCAAGATCTAGTAACCGATATAAAGTTTAGGAAGTCGGTTTTTAATTTTATTATGAATCAGGGGTTTCTTATATAGCTAGAACGGCCTTCGCAAATTGCAAATACTAATTTGGTAAGAATTAATCGAATTGAAGCTATAGCGTCATCGTTTGCGGGAATCGAAATATCTGCAAGATCCGGATCACAATTTGTATCGATTAAACAAATCGTTGGAATTCCCAAAGTAATACATTCTCGAAGAGCCGTATATTCTTCGTGTTGATCAACGATGATTACAATATCTGGTAATCCTGTCATATATTTGATCCCACCTAGATATGTTTGCAAGTGAGATAATTGTCTCTTCACCACCGCTGCATCTCTCTTTGCGAGACGAGCGAGTCTCCCTGCCGTTTGTTCCATTCTCAAGTCCCTGAATTTATGAAGTCTCGTTTCTGTCGTGGACCAATTCGTTAACATACCGCCAAGCCACTTTTTATTAACATAATGACAGCGAGCCCTTATTGCAGCCCGTGCTACTGAGTCAGCTGCTTTATTTTTTGTCCCAACAATTAAAAATTGTTTTCCTCTACTTGATGCGTCAAAAACTAAATCGCAAGCCTCTGATAAAAAACGCGCAGTTCTAGTAAGATTTATAATATGAATACCTTTACATTTTGCGGAGATATAAGGCGACATTCTAGGATTCCATTTCCGAGTACCGTGACCAAAATGAACTCCCGCTTCCATCATCTCTTCCAAATGGATGTTCCAATATCTTCTTGTCATTTCTCCCCACACTTTCTCTTTTTTTCATTAAATTAAAGAGATGAGGTATTCTGAAATAAAAAATTGTTCCAACGGAACCTTCTTTTCTACCGCTCTACCGCGAATTGGCCGTTGATATACAACCCCAACCATTAATTCCTTTCTATTCGTCATTTTTTAATTTCTTTATTTTATTACTAAATTAAATAACCATAACAAATACATAAAAGATAAAAAAGATGAATTTCTTCTATTTTTGAAACCCCAAAAATCATTGTTGTTTTGATCTATCACGGAAATTCTTTGAAAGACAAGAATCAACTAATTCTCGGTGGTAAAACAAAATATCTCCCATCTTTCTCTCGAATCGATTATTTTTTTTTGTTTTCAAGGGAATGTCCTTATGTTGACTTGAATGGTGTATGAATCCTTTGAATCCGGTACCAACGGGTATCATCCCCCCTAGAACAACGTTTTCTTTTAGTCCTTTCAACCAATCGATACGGCCTCGGAGAGCCGCTTTTGCTAAAACTCGAGCAGTTTCCTGAAAACTGGCTTCGGATATAAAACTTTGAGTATTCAGAGATGCTCTCGTTATTCCCAATAAAGTAGCTCGGTAACATATCGCTTCTTCCAAAGCGCGTCCCGTTCGTTCCGCCCGAAACAATCCAATTAGTTCTCCAGGTAAAAAAACATTAGACATTCCATCTTCTGAAACCAAGACTTTTGATGTTATTTGACGTACAATAATTTCTATATGCCTATTATGGATCTGCACCCCTTGTGATCGATAAACCTTTTGGATCTTGTTAACCAACGAAATACGACTTTGCGCTATAGTTAGCTCAGCCCCAATCAAGAATTCCCAAGGACTTCCAAAAATTCTTGTTATACGTTCGTTCCAACCATCAATCCTCTTTTCTAGATTCATCGATATTGAATCAATCGAACGAACTTCTAAGACTTGCTCCACTTTTGGAAGGCCTTGCGTGATGTCACCAGACCTAGATTTTTCATATATAAATGTAACTAATGTATCCCCTTCATTAATGATTTCTCCATAATGACCATGAACTGTTGCTCCTGGAGTAGCCAAATAGGGCTTAGCCGATCTTATTACTACAGAGTCAAATTGAACAATTAGAACTTGACCCGATTTTAGGTGCGTTCCTTTTTTTGTTATACATACATTTTCACAAACAAATTGTCCAAGATAAATTTTTGTGGATATCTCTTCACAAAAATTATAATGAAGAAAATACCAATTCAATTTGAATGGATTCAAAATGATGTTACTGCATGGATCGGGATTATAAATTCTTCGAGTTTCATCTATTAAATAATATTGAAATTTAAGTAGTTGAAAGGTTTGTTTTAAATTCTCAAGTTGCAAATAATTAGTTACCAAGATCTGATTATGAGTTATTAAATGGTAAAATGAAAAAAAATGCGCAATTTGAAGGGCTGCTCCTAACGGACCAAACGAATTCCTGATTGGAATTGGGGGATCTTTTTTAATTGATTCTTTGTGATATTTTACACCCTTGAATGGTAATGGGCCTAGTCGAAAACAATTGTATGATGACAAAATTATAAAAAAAGGACATTCCTTGTTTATCCCCAACAACGTACGAACAGTTACTTGATTTTGGTTAAATGATTTTTGAAGTTTTGTCTTTGAATAAATGGAATAAAATGGATTCATATTGGTAGGATCTGCTCCCTCTTTTTTTTCGGATGATGGATCATTCCTTTTACCAATATATGAAATAGCGGATTTCGCTAAATTGACCTTTACGAAGTCTCGAATCATACCATTTGTTCTTACTTCAACAAAGGAAGTGCGGGCCTCTTCGATAGAAGAACCTTTTTTTTCTTGATTCCAATTCAATACTAAACAAGTACGTACTAATTGAATATTTGTGTCAGAAATTCCTCGAGTGACTTTGCCATTTCCATAAAGGATATAATTGACAACTCGAAGTTGCACATTATCCCTTTCCTGCAACAAATCCTGAGGGAAAAGTGTTGCTAAATTGATACCGTCCGTTATTTCATACGGGACTACGGGTCGAACCAAAACAAAATATTTTCTCTTAGTAGGGGTGATCCGTTGGACATGAATCCAATTTTTCAAATTTTGTGAGTCCTTGGAATTTGTCCTGCTTGGTGGGATCAAAATGCCACTATGTCGGGATATCTTATCTGCCTCCCCAGGAAAAAAGATATCTCCCGAAAAAATTTTAAGTTCAATTTTTTTTTTTTTCCTCTCCATTCGGACCACTCCAGCTACTTGGCTTCTTGTATTTAAAGTAATCCGCGTATCGACTCCAATGATACTGTTGTTGCGTACCAGTATGGACGAAGATCCGGGTAAGATATGAACTTCTTCAGGAATGAAAAAAAACCGATCGACTTTCATTTGGTATTTTGGTCGAAATTCTTTGACTCCTCGATACTCAATCAAATCTTCTTTTTTAACGATTGAATGCATCTCTATAGTCCCATATTTAGTAATTCCCGAACTTTTTCTTCGGTATCGAGGATCATCGAAATAAGCAAAAATACAATTTCGACGGAAAATCCCATTTATGGGTATTTCAATCGAGATACCGGAAAGGGGCATTAATTCTTTTTTTCGTTCTTGACTCACTTGAAATGGAATAATGAATCTATTTCGTCGTTTCTTTGCCAATAAATTCAAATTTTTTGCAAGATATATGAGATTACAATGACCGATTCGATTAAGTTCTGAATAATACGGAATCCTATCCTGTTTTTTACTAAAAGAGTCCGGTAATTTATCTTTTACTTGATTGGTAGTGACTGAGGAATTCGAAATATATATTTGTTCGAAAGAAATAGAATGAGTGTTCATTTGATCTTGATCCTTGGAGAGCGAAAAGGGGACTACACTGGATCTGTACGGCTTTCCTGATAATATCCATAAATGGCTTGTTTTTGGTAAGAGATGAACATTACCATATGTAAATTCGGGTGCATGGTACACATCGGTACTCCAGTGCATTTCTCCTTCTGAATCAGAATAAATATGTTTTCTAACCCTTTCCTTAAAATTCAAGGTGGATGTCCCCGCGCGAATTTCAGCAATCACTTGTTCGGATTCAACATATTGATCATTTTGAACTAAAAGAAAACTTTTTGGGGGAATAGTCACATTATGTAGAATATC